CCAATTTATTGATTAGGTTTCTAAGATGAAACCACCGATCACGGATCTTGCAATCTTGAACCTATCTTGAAACGCCGATCTTTCTTTTTACTCAAAAAGATAAAACATCTAAGTTGCAGTACACTTATTATTATTAACATGTCTAGTGGCGATTGTTTGCTAAGACCTTCGTCCCTTACCTTTATTGCCCGCCGGTCGCCTCATTCTATCAATTGCGAAAGGTCATCTTTTAGCAGGGGCTGTCGCACGGTCCTTCATCTTTCTTCTTTCGGCCTTGATCCTTGATGTCGGTATTCTTCGTAGATAGGTGGTCTTCTTAGTGTAGAGGAATTAGGAAGTAAAAGGTTGCCGAGAGGTAGGGGCGGGCGAGGAGCACAAAGGCTACCCGAACTCTCTTTTCCCAAGATTAGAAGGAACTCGGCTGAGGCCTCGGGACATGACATTCGTTCGGTTATTGAATGCCGACCCAAACTCCTTATGTGGGCAAAGAGCCTACCACAAATGCAAAGGAAATTGCATATGGATCCATCCTGATAAGTAGATCAGACTGACGGAAGGGGAGCACCCTTGTCTTACTTAAATAGGATTTGCCCAAATGAAGGTCTGCTTCTATCTTTCTTCTCTCTTTCCGAGCTTATTAGGAGCAGAATTGCTTCTTTACGGGTATGACATTTTACTTTAGATGAGCCAAAACGCATTGAGACAGCTTAACTAGAGGTGCCGGTGACCTGTATCGTCGGGTCCGACGGACGGTAAGGCCTTCGATCAGTCTTAGCTGATAGAATAGATCGAGAACGGCTTACAACATTTCATTTGAAGCGTGGCCCTGACATGAGGTTTCCGACTTGATGTTTATTTATGATCTTTGGTTGAATTGAATGTTGGCCGACCTTCGTACTTGACCGAAAGAAAAGGGACGCCTCACTTTTACTCCGCCCAAGCTTCCCCTGTATCCCTTACTAGCATCCAACACAGTCGAATCACTCTATCTTCGGTCGCGCCAAGTCTTACCAGAATCTGATTGGCCGAATACAGATGTGACAGCCGAAAATCTTACCCTAGAACTTCATCAGGCTTCCTCGAGTATGAACCATGCCGCTAGGGGGCAAGACCATCAGAATGGCTTCTTAGGTCAAGCATTACGTGGATTCTACTTTGGATGTCAACGCAGGCATATGACGAAAAGACATTCGAAGGTGGGCGGTGAGTGGGCTTGGGGGTGCTTCCGTTCCTTCTCTTCCTTCTATCCGGGTCACCAATCTGGAAGAGACAAAGGATTAAAAACCTTAGATAAGTCGTCCAGAGCGAAGAGGTCGTCAAGCGATACACCGTGATGGATAGGCAGCGAACCGAACGGAAGTTTCGCTTCTCTTTCCGTCCTTCCGGGAAGAACCTTACTCATAGAATCTATTTCATGTGCTCATGGGAAAGCAACTCTTAGTATATACGCCTGTTTGTCTTTTTTTGTTAGGCCCATTCTGAACCCAAACTAGTTCTTCCCATCTGACAGATAAGAAAGAAACTGGCACAACGAGCCCAGCTGAACCCGCCTCGAACATCAAGCAAACGAGAAAAGTGAGCATGTTTTACCCTAGTTTCTAGTAAGCACACAATTGACGCTTTTAAAGATTTAGTAAATTACCCTTCTGGGCCTAGCGGCCCCCTTACGTTCCACGCAATTATGTTTATCATTGTGGAGGACAGGGAATAAGAAGCAAGGTGATAATACGGTAAGGAGTAGTAAACTTTCCCCGCCCCAAACATACCTATTTATTGATAAGGTGAGGAAGGCTTCATTCAAGGAGCAAGATCGACAAGGCATAAACCGTCCACCACATAGAGCTCGGTAGCCTCCTAACTAAGGAAGCTCCATATTCTATTTAAGCTGGCAAGGCTTGAGTTTTACATTGGTCGCCTTATAGAGTAGGGCCGCCCTCTATAAGCTGATTCTGTTCCTTCGTGAACTGAACCATACTTAGCCACTTCCCATCTATCTGACAGATTCAGAATCCACTGGTTCAACGAGACCAACTGAAAGCAGATCTACGCTTCGAGCTGCAACCAGAACAAGGGTACAAGCTGCCCCATACGCTTCAAAGAAGCAACAAGCTACATTAGCAGACCGACAAAGGGGTAACCCAAGGCTTAGGCTAACTCAGAGCATCGTTCGTGCACCGTTCCGTTCATATCAACTTAGCTGCTGGAATAAAAACAAAAGGTGTTCTTGTCCTTTTTCTTTAGTTAGCATTGATTGCTAATCAACTGAGGCCTTACTCAAATAGGGGAATAAAGCCTAATCAAAGTAGGCAAACAGAAAGATCGTGTAACTTGACAGGTGCAGCCACGACGGCTTGTTCCTCAACCGCAGTAGCTCTTGTTCTTCTTCCTTCTCAGAGGTCGATTCAGCAGCTTCAGTAACCTCCATGGTTAGTCTTTGTATTGCAGGTTCTAATCCTGAGATGGATTCTTGTGTTGTGGGCCAGTCTCAGGATTCAAACCTGGGTTCCAGGGATGGCTCCATCTCGGTTGTGGATCTAATCAGCTCCATCAGACCGCCTGCCTCCACAGTGAAGCTTCCGGCCACTGCTTCCACAGCAGGACAGGAGTAGAAGTGAGTGCTTCAGGTGGATAAGCTTCGACGCTCTCAACCTGGTTTGGATCGTTTGACTATGGCTCCGCGTTCTTTACAATCATAAGCTCGATCACGAGGGTCCAAATCAGGGTCTCCATCTCGCCTTATTAAATAAAAAGAAGTTCGGGCAAATCTACATTTTCAGAAGTTATAGGTATAGCTCAGGAGATGAGATTGGATCCGGAATTCGAATTGGCTCTGCATCATCTGAAACTAAATAAGCTTCGGGGTCTTGATTTCAATTAGAATCTGCATATGGAATTAGAACCGGGCTACCCCATGATCGTTATTTGATCATCATTAGGTGGTGAGAAACCACGCCTTATGACGAAAGGGGAGCATTACGTCCGATCAAGACACCAGTCTGCCCTCTAATACTAATAGAGGGTGCTACGGAATAAATTAGGCACAGAACTGAGGTTTAGCAGTGATTATCACTCAGGACGGCCAGACTCCAGTCGTCGGTTTACTGGAAGACTTGCTGAGGAGCTTAGTGCAAGGGAGACCGAGCAAGTGGGAATAAGTTCTTCCAACTGCAGAGTTTGCCTAGAAAAACGATGTGAATCGGCCTATGTTAAGTAAGGGGGGAAGTAACCATTCGAAGTGGTGTATGGTAAGAGGACTAACAATAAGGGGGAAGCACTGCGATCAAAGCTTTGGTTTAGGGCCCACTTAGTTTAAACGAAAGAAGAGATCTTTCTAGCAATTCAGTTCCTATAGAGGGTTCCAAACCTGAGCAGAGTCTCTTCTAACAAAGATGGGATCAAGTAAGGACGCAACTACAACTTATTCACAAAAGCCAGGATGATTTCCAGCTCCATTCCCTCCTTCACTTCAGCTTCAGGTCGACAAAGGAAGATTTCATTGCTTGATCATTCAGATCATGCGCTACCTGCTCTTTTCTCTGGTTTAACCAAATAGAGTTGGTTTCCCAGTCAAAATCTGAGCTCACTAGGTGCTTTCGGGCTTTGATCTCCCTTCTGATATATCCCAGTTTGGTAAATCAAAGTGTGCTTTTTCCATCTCTTGCTTAGCTTGGGGCTGCGCTTAATGGCTGGCTCTCCTCAGTACCAAATGCTTAAGGTGGATAGTCTTTTCGAGCAAGGTCTGAGGTAGTCAAGGCCTTTTCTTTCCTAGGATTCCCATATGGCACATCCGTAAGCCGTTGGTCGAATAGGAAGAAGATAGAAAACGAAACACATTCACATTAGCGTCAAGCGCTAAAGACGATGAAGAAAAAAAACATTAAGTGCTAGAACCTTTAGTGCAGTTCGACCATAAAGGAGAGGACTGCGTCAGTTCACTCGGAGATTCTACTAGTTTTCCAACCCGGGAGTGGTTTACCTGCTTTCGTCTAGATCTGCAGGAACAGCTGTAACAGAAAGGGCAGCAGCTAAGCCCATTGAATCTCGAGAGCAGGCATCTACTGGAGGGGAATTGGCATACTCTGATCTAGGATTCGACTTTGCCACACAACTCCAAAAGACAGAGGTATATTCCGCAGCTGCCCAAAGAAAGGAAGGAAGGCTAGGTGGTTGAAGCAGCTACAGTTACTCTACGGACCGAGAGGAGGCCTTGTGCCCCCTGTATTCTATGTGTATGGCATATTCGGGTAGTATTCGTACTATTTAGAACCATTTCTACTCATCGATTAGAATCTCAAGACGAAAAAAAAACAGAGACATCCTAAGAAGCGGCCAACCAATCAACTTCCTTGTCCTTGTTAATGTGATCGCCAGCGAGCAAATCATGAAATCCTTATTAAGGGCGGAGGAGTGGAACGATCAGACCGGCATACCAACAAAAAAGAAAAGGTGGCTAGATGAGTTCGATCCGTTAGGCTTTCCAAAACAATAAGAATTTTTCATACTTTCAACAAGTCGTGACAGAGCGAAATCCATTACTGCATAATGATGGCAAGACGAAATCGAGAAGCTTGCGCGTAGGCTGCGCGAAGTGAACGTGAGGCTTTTTTTTTTCTCTATCCCCGTCCAGGTTTTACTATTCCAATGCTTTATGAAAAAGAGATTTAGGTAGTTTACTTGCTTACTGTTATGTTAGAGTGTTAGAATGTCTTCCCCACTCCTATGATGTACAATCCGGGCATCCAATAACACTAAGTACCTAGAGGAATGAACTAAAAAAAGACTTTCGCTAGGACCAGAAGTAGCTAAATCATAGGATCAAGTCACTGAAGCTGAGCTTTCTTTTTCATGATAAGAACGAGTGGGTAAGTGTAAGTATGCTGTTATAGCCGTTTCAAAGCTATACTAATGATAGACAGCCAACAGGGGCATCTTCCATGGGGCTGTCGGAATGTTGGAAACTCTTCCAATTACATGTTCTGCAGAGTGAGTAAAGCCCTCAAGCGGTAAGCGAACTTAGCTGTCTTTATTGACACAACGCGAGCACATCCGGTAAGGGAATGCTGTCCGCCTAAAAGACCTGGCATCTCCAACTATTCTTTTGATAGAGCAAATCCAGGCTGAATGACTTACTAAAAACCGGATTCACAAAACCCTCAAAGAGAGGAATCCGTGCAGAAAACCAAAGAAAGAGGCTCGGGAAGAGGAATTCCCATAGAAGGGACTCGACTGCAAGGTAGTTTACTCGCTTATATAAGGAAGAGGGGAATCGGCAGAAGGGCGAGGGATCGCACCTACTGTACTGTAATAGTCCCTTCCCGCGGTCAGATGATCAGATAGAAAGAAAGGTATAAGCCCGCCCAGTTTTCCGGCTTCTCATAGAAATCCATAACTGAATGAATTGGCAGCAAGTCAGGGACTCCCTGTTGTTTACCTACTTGCATTCATTGCTCTTAATGAGCAGATTGGACAACTTAGCTGTTATTAGTGCTAGCATCTGTTCTTACACATGATCGGGAAGAGAAATCTTCTCTGACGGGTTGAGCAGGTAAAGCCCTTGAAAGTGAAACAGGCTGCAGCGGCCTTTTTTCTTCCGTTTACAACCGCAGGAAGCCTCTAGCAATTCGAATTCTATACAGATTATTATCCTTTTCCCGCGAAAATCTTAATATCCAGAAGTAGCTTAATCGGAGGATTGAGTCACTGCGCCAGCTTCTTTCTCTTGTGTTCATGGCATCGGAGTGGGTAACCCGCCTAAAGGGGTAAGGTTCTCGCCCGCGAAGCCATCTGTCAATAGGAGCTCTGGTCCTTGCCCGGGGTCATATCATATTATAGCGCTACTGATATATATATATAAGTATTAGGAATTCTCCATTAAGTGAAATCTACAGATGCATTATTCCTCCTGAGCCTTGGAATGGAATAGCCCTTCTCATCAACAAATCCTTAAATGAAATGCTCCAAACGAAGAAGCAGACGAGCGAAGCGAAGGAGCGAAACGGTCAACGGTCAGGCGCCGAAGAACTACACCTTAATGAAGTGAGTGAATGCGATAGTTGTTCAAGTATTCGATATCTCTCTTTTTTCGATATCTCTCTTTTCTTGATCCAGCAAGGAATGCTTTGAGCTAAACTACCTCTTAGAATGACTTCCGCTGCGAAACTTACTACTTCGGTTAGCTTTGCTTTCGCCGTTCCATCTAATGGGTACCTCTTCCTGAGCGAGAGAGTGCTTTAATGTGTTATGGCGGTAAAAGTGTTCAGTTCATTCTGCTATCCTACTCTAGTCCCATTCAATGTCAACCAGTCCAGTCCCTGTGACTTGCTTTCCTTTCTTGGAATGAGTTACTCTAGGTCTACATATATTATTTCAACAACTGAAAAAAACAGGCTCAGCAAAAATCATAAGAGAACAACGGCCATAGAAAAAAAAGGGAGCAGGCGAGAGGCACAAAAGGGATTGAACGGAAAGGTCAGTAACCCTAAGTGGCAATGTTGGCTCGGTAGAGAGTCAATTACCTCTGTGCTTCGATCTCGTTCTCCGATTGAGCTTTAGCCCGAGTAGATTGCTACCCAGGACGTATGTCGGGAATCCAGGTGATTCAAAAGGTTTAAGTTCAATCTCTAGCGTTGAAAGTTCTAAACCGAGTTTGTAATGTAATATTCTTAAAATTCACAAAAAAAGCTTAGACATCCGAAGAAAGGATAGGATACCGAAATCGGCTAGACCGGCACAGTCTCAAGCTCAGGTGCGAAGCGAAAAAGAAGGTTGTTTACTTGCTTATATATTTGATACCACTAACAATTTGATACAACTATATTGGCCCTTTGGTTTGCTCAAGTGCTTTCCTTCTATCTTAATAGAGGAACGGCGCGGAATGACTTCTTGTTATGTTAGAGAAGAACTCATATGGAACACGAAGGCCATCTTTCGAGATTTCAATCAATGACCAGGGTGAAGATCTTCCACCTCGAATCGAAGAGCCCGATCCTATTATCTTTCCAGATAGAACTAAGCCGGGGCGCTCAAGCCTTTCATACGCGAAAGCAGTTTCATGGTGAGTTTGAGTCTTAGCCCTTTTCCTCGTGCGGAGTGCGGGGGTGGAATCCCGAGTCGGGGTAGCATAGATTGTCACCGATATGCCCTTTCTTTTGTAGAGGAGGTGGATCCATCTTCTTTAGCCCTTGGCTCCCTAGAGTGCAAAAACCGTGTTTCTGAAGAATATGATCCCAAGATGGTGAAGAAAGATCGGCACTATGATGACTACTACCGAGATGACTACCGACGGGCAGGGGCAGATATGATTTCATTTCTTAAATAGAAAATACCAATACTGGGCTGGGCTGAGCTGATGGAATTCCGTTTTTATGCCCAGTTGTATAAAGCTAAAACAAGAGTTTGCCAGGCTTTCATGGGAGCGTAGGTAGAGATCTCACTTTTTTGCTTTTTTCAGACACGGATAGGCAGCTTTCAGTCCTTACTCTCTCTGCTCATTGATTCATCCTCATCTTCTTGAACTATGGCATATTGTATGTCACTGAATGCCAAACACTGCTTCTTTCCTAACTTTCCATTTGTATGCTTCATCTGTCTCGCCAGGAAAGATAAGCTAGTTTCAGAAGGAGTCAGAAAAGGCAAAGAAGAGCTGATTCTTTCATTAGTGGAAAGGAAACTATAGCTATAGTTCTATGGTTAGAGGTTATGAAAGAAGAGGTAGTAGAAAAGCAGCGAAATTCCATCTTGATCTCCCTCTATCCAAGGTACATAGTCTATAAAAAAAGGACAGCTCCGTTGTATCTATGAGGTAAAAATACCCTGATTAAGGCGGTGCAAGGGACAGCTAGCTATATAATAGGTAGCCGGGCGGAGCAGCTCGAAGAGGGGCATCTATCTCTATTGATCGAGCTAATTCAGTCATTCTTGCGAGTATCTCACGTTTCACATGCGTGAATACTTCTCCCTCCCTCGCCGCCACTGGAAAGAAAGAGAAAAGTAGGCCGAACTTGGGCAACTGAAACAATAGAAAAGGGTGGTAGATGGTATAGTCCCATAGCTATTATTCCACCAAACTGCGTCTTCACTTTATAGTCCTCAACGCGCTGCGGTATACCCCTACTTCGTACTATCACCTTCTTACATAAAGCACCGTTAATTCACCTAAAGTCATAGGATGAAATTCTTATATGAGACGACCATCGGAGACCAACTATGAAGAGCCAATTTGCCTTCTAACAGGGAAGTGAGAGGAATTGATGTGGAGACAGCATCAGCTGCTACGAGATTGAATAAGCTTCAGGCTTTAAAGCAAACTAACTTATCATGTGGCATTGGTCAAAGCCCAGAAAGCCACCAACCATCGAAGCGTTCACCGTTAAGCCTGATGGGGAAGTAGCACTAATTGCTTCGCCTCTAAAGGTGCTTAGAACGAGAAGGTAGCACCCTAAACTAAACTGACTTCCCGCTCGCAAAAGCAAGCTTATCCATCCGTCGACTCGATTCATCCGCTTTGATGAGGTGAGGGGAAAGAATGCCACCGTAATGGCCGATTGGTGCCCGCTGCTGGGATTCATCTAAAGATGTCAGATCAAGTAGGTGCGAATCCTACTTCGGGTTCAAATTCAAGTGCCACTTATCTTAACACAACTCGGGCTAATCGACTTTAGCTAGACCTGGTGAAAGCAAGAAAGCCAAAGTAGCCAAAGCTCCGGGTTAGGGGTGCCGAGGTAGGTAACTGAACCTTTCCCTTTGGCTAGAGTTCAAGCTTCTACGAATCACTTGAGAATAGGAGAAAACTATAATGAAAGAAAATGTTGCTCGCATTCCGCCAATAGATTCTTTTCTTTCTTTCCGGGCCCTGAGCCAAGGCGTAAGGTGCCCCTTCTTTCCAGGCAATCCCATGTCTTAAGCTGAATTCAGTCTTCAAGTTCAGAGAATAAGTACTGACATGAAAGCAAGTCAAGCAACAAGACCATGGTTGACGGGAGGATGAGAACGGAAACAGACTCGGAAACTTAACCATTTCTCAAAGAATCCCTCTAGCGTTCTTGTTTGATTCTTTTGGGTGGCGTGTCGGTAAGGCAGGCGGGAAGAGGCAGCGAAAAACCTAGCTTTCAACTTGCTTTTCTTTTAGTTGAGCACCCGGGCTTCCTTACTTGAACTCATTCGGTCGAAAGCACTTGCAGCGGGCAAAGGGTTGGATGCTTTTCATTGAGATGTTTATATATAGTTCTAGTAATAGGGCATACTCTTTCGGGGCGGGACTTCTGAAAGAGATGCGGGCTAATGAACATACTTTTTAGACAGACTTTTCACCCCGCCCATCCAGTACGACAGTACGCATTCAACTTGGGGCTGACGGGCTAGGTTTAACGGAGTCCTTCTTTTTGATTATGGAACTCTCCAATCCGATTTAGTGCTATCAAATGATCTCCTTGAAAGAGCTTATTTGCCTCTCGCACCAACTACTGAACCTGGGAACAACCTCCCTTGAGCTTGAGACAGTAACTCAACTCCGCTAGCAGATTCTTCTTTGACAAAGACTGATCATGACTTGAGCTATTCATTTCTTTTTCCCGGGTATCAAAGACTGGCCTTAACGGGCCAAGGCGAACTCTACCTCCTTTACCTGTTCTAGAACTACAACTACTCTTTTTGTGTTGTGAAACGTCTTAGCTTGAATTTCCTAGCTGCCTGAACTGCCTAGCCCTACCCGGACTCTATAGTTAGAGTAGGTGATTTATGAGTCGTAACTCTATATGAAGCTAACTCAGACCTCCTCTTATTAGAACTAGGTTTTGTAACTGCCGAGAACGCAGCTTACAGTTACAGAACAGAGGCTCGAGGGACATGATCCGCGCCAAAGAGAAGTAGGATCCTATCCCGGCACCTTCTTGCCTCACCTAATCCCAGGAGCGCTTAAACTACATGAGCAGCCCTTACACCGTAAGCGGGACCGACTCCGAATTCCACTACTGGTACTGGAAAGACGAGGAAAAAAGCCTCTTGCACTGGATCTTCCTCCTTTCCTTGTCACAACAGGAAGGGCCGAGACTTCATAATTATAAGCAGTTTTAACCGCTTATAATAAAGGGATGAGGTCCGGCTGACCCGTAATGGGTTCAATATATGAAGAAGCGGGAGCCTTGTGCATTGATTATCGGGCGCTCAAGAAGGTAACCTAACCATCAAGAACAAGTATCCACTTTGATTGCAGACTTCTTCGCCCTAATAAAATCAAAAAGAAAATAAGCGCGAGAGACTTCTCGAAGTTGGATCTACGGTCGGGCTACTACTACCAGGTGCGTATCGCGGAAGGAGACGAGCCAAAGACGACCTGTGTGACAAGCAAGCAACCTTACTAATAAAGGGGCGTTTGATTGTTGCCTTTTCCTTTTGGACTCACCAATGCCCCTGCCACGTTCTGCACCCTCCACAACGAGCTATTCCACCCGTACTTAGATGACTGGTGGTATACTTTGATCGTGGGCTATAGCTATTCGTTAAACGACCACGTTAGCCACCTCCGGACCGTTTTTAAGAAAGAATCACCTCTATGTAAAGAAAGAGAAATGCTCCTTTGGACAGACGGAGATCCTATTCCTAGGGCATTGGATGGGCATCAGAGCCATCGAGGAGTGGCAAGCACCTACCAAGGTGAGTGAGCTAAGATCGTTTTTAGGGCTCGTGAACTATTACCGAAGATTCATCGTAAGTTACTCGAAGAGGGCTGCTCAACTCAAAAATCTCCTAAAGCGAAAGCGGGCAGTGATTGATGACCCCGTATTGCAGTTGCCAGATTACACTAAGCCATTTGAAGTACACACGGATGCGTCAGACTATGCCATAGGCGGTGTGCTAGTACAATAAGAATAAGGTAACCCAGTAGCATATGAGAGCCGAAAGCTCAATGAGACCGAGAGGCGTGGTCCAAGAGAAGGAGATGACAGCAATAGAATAGTGCACCGTGGAGGCGGGTCACGATTCGTGGTCAAGACGGATAATGTGGCGACGAGTGACTTCCTGACCCAGAATAAACCCACGCCAAAACAGAGACGATGGCAAGCAAGACAAACTTGCCAAGTTTGATTGATATGGTGCTAGAGTATAAGCTTGGACGGACCAACCGTTAAGTAGGAAGACAGAGCTGGCGGCATTTAAGTGTGAGGCAGTGGCAGCCACCAGCAGAGTCACGAGTACCCTACCGCATCGTATTCGAGATGGGCTCTTGGTCACAAAAGGGAATCTACTTTTTTTCTTCCAAAACCAAAACCTTTTTCAGATTAGTTTGGGAACGAGCCAAGTAAGCACTACGAACCCTAACTCGTCACCTTACATAATACAAGCTATAAAGCCTAACTCGTTCCACCTGAACAGCAAGAGGAGCGGGAGTAGGCGCCGGTAGTAGAAAAAGGCATAATCTAATTGGAGCCGGAAACAAAGAAGAAAGGTTTTTTTCCTAACCTCTTGAATTCATTTTCCTATGGTCTCATCTTTCACATATGAATTCCCTTCTCCTATAGCGATGGATATTATTCATACGAAAACCACTACGCTACCTAAGAAAGCTAGGCACACCAGCACTCGTAACTACAACCTCCCCCCTCGTCCTCGTCTTCGTTCGTCATTCTCTTTTTTCACTCTTTGAAGGGCCGGCTACTCATAGTAGTTATACTTTCTTTAGTTGTTCAAGCCAGATAAGTCAAGTGGTCAGGATAAAGTGGGCTCCTTCTATTTGTATATCTCTTTTATAGCTTCAATCCGTTCTATTTCTTTCTTTTTGAAGCGAGCAATCGGAAGAACACGAAGGGTCTTGGCTTAGGAGTGGGTTTAAGAGCCTTCTCGTCCGTCGTATGAGACACTTTATGTTGAAAGGAAAGAGCAAGCCACTATGGAAATCTCACCTTCCAGCAGGAAGGCTCGAAATAGGTCTTTTGTCACTCTCCCATCGAGGAACAAAAGGACCAGAATGCAATCGGAGCAACAGTACGTGTAGGAGATGGAATAACCGCAGGTTCCGGAGCAGGTGAGCTCAACTTCCTCCGATAGTGCTATTCATTTATTTCTAAAAGATTCATAGAGTCGGAACTGGAAGCACCACCGCCAACTGGAACACAAGGCAGAAGGTAAGGTAGGCTACTGGCACCGGAACAAGAGCGAGCAATCCCTTCTTAAGCCAGTCAGCTAGCCAATATGAATTGCCTCGTCTATGGTCAGCTAGCTCCGTCTCCTTCGTCTACTAACTAATTAATATAGACTATGAAGAAAGCCTTATACCTTCCCTTCGATACTCTTTCAGAGCCTTCGAAAGCCAAGCCGGATACGAGTCTTAGTATTCGTAGGCAAGCCCGCTCGCCACAAGCAAGCCCTTCCCCAGTCGAGTAGCCTCGAATAGCTCTCTTCTCCCCTTTTGCGTACTCTTCTGTCCTTCTCTTCTCCTCCGAGCAGTAGGAGCAGCGGGATTCATTGGGATAGTAGGGGGGACGGTGCTTCGGGTTAGCGCTCTCTCTTTCCGTCGGTGAACAAGTCTCATTCGTTTGGCCGGCCCTAAATCAGCATTGAAATCCTTTTTTCCATGGGCATAGAATGATTTTGACTTACGAGTAACAGGCTCAGAGGTTCATCAACTACGGAGAATCAATTAGCATTACCTCACCCGAAATTGGCAATGAGCACTCCTGTCCCGAAACTTAGACGAGCGACTATGCTTAAACGGGTATGCTGCTTGCCATGGGTTGATTTCCGCTGCTCTGGGGAAGTTTGACTTTAGTACTAAATTTGAGACTTCATAGGCTACTTGGCGGTAGTAGGCCCAGGTCCTTGGCTGGTAGTCTTCGCCGGCATCTCCTCTTGAAAGTGTGGTATGTATTTGAAATCGTAACCACAAGCACAAGAGGAAGTAGAAGAAGCACTTCCTATCAGAAGCACGAGTTTAACGGCTTACTAAAGTAGCCTGATGGCGAGCGGAACTAAGGGAACGTCCACCGGAGACCTCAATCACAAGAGGCATAACGAACGGCATACATCAAGGGCACCTCAAAATTCTCGAAAGTCCGTGGAAACAGGTCAATAAACCATTATTTTATAGCCTTGTCGGATAAGTTAAGTGGGCCTCTCTCGACTATAGGTACCGGAAACTTTCAAACTAAAGCCGTTCTCGTCAATGCCAGTAATTGGCCCAGGGTCTGCTTCTTGAGTTTGAATCTCTTTTTGAAGCTGGAAAAAGAGTTGATGAACCTTCCGCGGTGTCGGAGCTCTCGATCGAACGGTCTACACTAAGGTTCCCTGATGAGGGCTAGCACAACGAAAGACAACCATGAGGCTCTGGGAGATAGTCTACGATCTAGTATCCCGGGAGATAGCTAATTGAGTTTTCCTTCGTCTTGAAGGCCTTTTCTTTCCTAGCCACCATCACTGGAAAGTAGGAAAGCCAATCCCGTCCCTCCGTGCCCAACTGCGGTGAATGAACTAATCTTTTCGCAATCATATCATAGATGAGTCGGAAGCACCCGAAACACTTACTAGTCTTCATGTGCTACATACATATTCATCATTCCCAAACCTGTTATTTAATAGGGAAAGAAAAAAGTCAAACAAGCAAAAAAATCCTTGTATTCTTGGAAGAGTTGGATGAACTTACCTTTCTCCTCCAGCGTCCAAGTACTGCCAAGTATAATGATTATTCGATTTGGGCCCCAAGGTTAATGTAGAAAGTGGTTGCAAGTCAATCTGCTTGTCCTGAATCTGGGCTCGATCTTGGTAGTAAAAAGTATGTTCCAGAGCATTCAATCCTTAATGCTTAATTAAGAAATGAATTAAGAGAGGGGTAGGCAATTGGTTTTAAGCTGGACTTTTCGCCACCAATAGAAGGTTAAAAGAAGGAAATAGAATTCTCACTCATTAGTGCAATCTAATTCTATAGATAGCCGGAAGATATAATTCGTTATAAGGCATTCGAGCTTGCTCTATCCCTATAGAGAAGACGAGAAGACAAAAGAAGAGCGTCTGATACCTAGGGGAAGACTAACAACTAGTATGAAAAGATATAACTATATTCCCATTACATAAGCGTCCTGTTAGAACTAATAGAAGATTAGATAGAGACTTTCATGAATAAACAATCGGAAGCATTAGACGAAAGGATGCCTCACTCAATGGTAGATCTTATAATGGGAATAATTAGAAAGAGATTGCTAGATCTAATTGGTTCTAATCTCTCCTAGCTTGTTAGAAACCTATAGATGAGCAAGATGGAAAGAATATACTATACACTATAGGAGAGTCAAAGAATAGGCCTGTTGGAACTATATCAAGATTAGAATGACCTTGAAGCTTAGAGGACTTATCCCACTAACAGTAAAAAGAGAGCAGCGGAAACCAATCTTCCTTTATATCCAGTCTAAAGGAAGGAAGAGAGGACGTCTTAGCGCTAGCTAATCGTTGAATCTGAAAGCACTCCCTGATCGTAGACCAACCTAAGGAGGAAAAGAGAGCTTCTCTTAGAAACTTCTTACAGGTTTTTATCCCTTCAATCCTCATCAACTGCAAAGAGTCACTGCTGGCCTCCCTGAACCTAACCAAACTGAGAATGAGCTGTCCGCCCTCTTAACGGAGCAAGAGAATCATGAAAACCTTCAGGGAATGCCCTCGATGGCCCAACTGAAAGAAGCCATCTTCGGGGTTGATCCAGTTGAAGTTGTACGAGGCGATCCCCAGGTAGACCTTGAGAAGGTTATTGAACACGATCTGCTCGACTCCCCCTCCAGAGACAACTCGTTTGCCCCCAGCCTGATTCCAAATGAAGAAGAAGCCAGGCTCTCTCTTGAAATCTCTGAAAGCCAGCCTCCCATGGAGGTTGAGGATCAAGCTACCAATCCTCCGCCTGCCTCTCATTCCAGTCCCGCTGATACTGAGGAGCTTCATTTTGACGAAGAAGATCACTCCCTCAACAACCTCCCAGTAATCCAGGTGATTTTCTCATATACGCCCTTTATCTCCTCTGTTTCATTCCTCTCGTATATCGTCGCTTAATGCTGGGTTTTCCAATTTGTCATGTCATTCCTCTTCCTCATTCGAATTTTCCTTTTCCCATTTTTCGACTCTTTCAGTTAATTCCGCTTTGGCGTCCTGCGCCGAGGTGATAATGCTATCTTCTAGTTGTCCCGCTGTCACGGTTCGTGGATCGGTGAAAATCTCAGTTATCGTTTGAACGATCTTCCTTATAATAAGCAAGTAAACAACCTTATATAATATAGAATAATATAAGCAAGTAAACTACCTTAACTAAAAGTGACCGATGTGAAGAAGTGACGATGACGACGCCAAGCAAATTCCTAGCAGGGCTGCCGACACGCGAATTACGACCAAGCACTCCACCCCATAAAAATCCTTCAGTTCGATCTCTGACCGTGCTTTTCACATTGCCCTTGGAAGGATAGGACACTCTCTGAGGCGCATCTTTGTGTGTTAGATTTGAGAGCCTTTACTTGACTATTCCTATGAGTGGCTTACCACGCCACCACCTCCCAAAGTGAAGCCGTCTTCAATCGAAAGGAAAGATACGCGGCTACCAAGGTCTTCTCTCTCTTCAGCAGTCTTCCTAGCTACAATCCTTTAAGAAACATTATGTACAAGAGTTAAGTGAAAAATCTCTTTTATATTCTTATATATATTACAAGTCGGATCATGCAGACTGACGAGAGAGAGTCTGGTTAGTCTGATTAGTACGAATCTCAGATTGCAATCAATCACCTCGCTAGGAAAGAAAGTCTAGCCATACCGAGAAGCCCCATCGGAGGATAGAACTAGAGTACAGCTCGGGATAGCCGGGCCTGAGGCATAAGTCAATCTACGGGGAGTTCTCATTACAGGGGAGGTGATACCTAGATAGAGAAGAGGAAGAGGACTCACTCCATTTATCTTTATGTCTGGCCCCAGCTTTAAGAATGATTTGGGATCATTCACGGGGGAGTTGTTAATAGAGAGTTCCTTATATATAAGCAAGTAAACTACCTTTGGTTCGTGGTTTGCCTTGAGCACGAACTCGGTTCAGAGGAAGACAAGCAAAGACGAGACAGAGAGTGATCGTAAGTATTCTCTGTTACCCCAGTTCTCAATTATTTCGTAGAAGCGGGCATTGAGACCAGGAAGGTGGGGCTTAGTAGAGGTTTCTAGTGGATGAGGTTTTTGCTATTGAATTAAGAACCGCTGCTACAGTTGGAGTTGACGGTCCTTCTATCAATGGTGGTCTCGTATCATATAAATAATATCATATAAAGAATATCATAGGCCCGTCCTCCCTTTCCTCTTGCTTTAGGTGAATTACCGGTGCTTGATGCAATAACCGGTGTGACAGTAGGAACTAAACTCTTGGTCTTATATCAGTTGCCGCGGTTGTCGGACTCGAAATTGAATCACTAACCACTGTGAGAGTCACCGGTGTAAGATAGAAGACTGCTATAGAATCAGAATAAGCTGTTGTGCACGAATAAGCTCTTTTCAGGTCTAGAAGTAAGAACTCTTGAGTAAGCCGATTACCTTCTGACTTTCCTCTTGATGACGAAAAAGACGCTGTTTTATAAAGTGGTCCGCTTTCAATTGACGTCTAGGAAGGGAAATCAACTTGCAACCAATTTTACGGGGAAAAGGCTCCAATGTCACCATTGAAGTCTAACTTAGGGGGGAAATCGGATTGCAAGCAAAAATCCCAAGAAAATGAAAGATTACTCAGATCAGGGGGAAGGGGGTGCTATAGCCCTTGTTCAAGAATGGCTTTTGTTCAATCAGACGCTCTTAGAAAGCTCTCGTAACCCTTGCTTGGCTCTTTCCTGTTGATGCGACTCGAGATAGAATATCTTATCTTAAGCATAAGAAAGCTCTTTGCCTAGTTCGGATCGTACCGTGGAAAGCACTACTTCCGGCTTGAATGATGTAGTTTCTTCGACCTCTCTTTCTCGAGATTCTGTTAGTGTTCAGTCGACCGCACCGTGGGTACACTGCCAATATCAATGAATAAATAGTTGTACAAAAGCAATCAATCAACTGGCATACCGTCGAATAGACTCTACCCTACCCTACAATCCTTTCTTTCTTCTCTTATGAAATTTCTAGTGTCCTGCTACTTTAAAAGCAAGGCTACGAACCTCATAGGTGCCAAACTCCTTATATATAAGCAAGTAAACTACCTTCCCTTACTAATGTTCAATCGAGGCAGAATAAAATGGGAGTTCCGGTAATTCAATATCTGCCCTTATCAATCAAGGTCTATTTGTCCAATCATTCCCTTTCTCTTCCTTTCCTCAAGAGCTTCTTCATGAACAGCAGATTCGAGGGCATCTATACCTGGTCTTCTACGCTCCTCTTCCTCATCTTCGGAGATGTCCAATCGGCCCTTTAGTTCAATTTGTCCAATTCTTCCGGGCATTGGCAAGAAAGGAAAGGTAAGACGGGTCCGGTAATGCAGTAAAGTCAAGCAGTCAATTCAGTAATCGACGGCACTAAACTAATGCACTAAAGCACAGCAGCGGCTGCTGGTTGAGCTGACAGGCTGAGTGAGAGCTCCTACGATAGATGATTATTAAATGCCATCTCAATTCACATCGACCCTCCTCTTCGTAGAAAAACTAGGGCTAAGCCTTATATATATATATAAGCAAGTAAACTACCTTAGGGCAATTCCTTTTTCTTCTTCCTATAGCAGCCCCTTCTTTCACAGCTCCTTATCAAGCACTTGCCATTGTCTGGCAATTTGCCTTGCCCCATTCTTCGATTATTGGCGCATCAATTCCTTATATATAAGGTAGTAAACTCCCTTGAAATTAGACCTGAATAGCGTCAGTCGAGCAGATAGGAGAACTTTTCTTTGCTTTTTTATCTTCTTTCTTCTTTCTAAGGAGAGGAGCGAAAAGACATAAAAAGGAGAGGCGCGAAAAGCCACTCTTAGCATTGTAAGGAGAGGAGCAAAGCAACTTGACTGCAAGGAAAGGAGTGGAAGGCCGTTTGAACTCGCTTTTACTTACAGGAGAGGAGCGGAAAGAAGAACAGCGTAAGCGAAGCAACTTTCCAGTTAAGGAGAACAGCGAAGCAACGAGCGAGACAGACTTGTTGGAAGGAGAGTCGTTCCGTTCCAAGCTACTCGCCTTAGAACAGCTACGCCACTTTCCTGCGCTGAAAAGCCGCTTTCAGGAGTGAAGCAGCTCGACCGTAGGGAGAGGAGTGGAGGCTACTTGCTACATGAGGGAGGGTTAAGCCGCGTTAAATGCCCCGGAAATGGCCTTAGGGGAAGAGAGGAGCGTTTAGACACTTGACTGTAAGGAAAGGAGCAAAGCTGCTCGAACGAATGTGAGAGGAGTGGAAGAAGAACAGCGTAGCCACTCGACTTTAAAGAAGGAGAGGGGCGTAGCAGTTCGAATTGAACTATTGAATTATAACAAGGCATGGAACGCCCTTTCTTTTATTCCGCGTTTATAGTCTCGTTCAAGCAACTTTCCTGCTAAGGGAAGGCGCGAAAAGCCACTTTCCTGCTAAGGGAAGGCGCGTGGAACCGGGGAGAAGGATTATTGAAACCAGTTCAAATGGAGGCGGAAAATCTGTTGATAAATGAATTCCAATTTGTTGACTATTACTTAGAAAATCTTGCTCTATAATCTGGTTTGATCTTGTAGTCCAAATAATCCCGCACCACCAGTGGCATCGTAGATAGAAGACCTATGCATCAGTCTACTGTCATGATCACATATTAGCTCGATTTTCTTGTTTGCTTCGTTCTTCTCTTTCTAACCAAACAATTACTAGTACAAGAGTCAAAAGAGGAAAGGAGTGAAAACCACTTTCCAGTTAAGGGAAGGTTAAGCAACTCTCTTGACTATAAGGTTTGAGAGGCGTGAAAGCTGCTCGCTTTCCTATAAGTAAGGAGAGGAGTAAAAAGTTACGCCACGAGACTATAAGGAGTTCCAAGCCGCTTTCAGGGGTGGAAAGCTTTAGAGACTCGACTCGAATGCCCTCTTAGCAATAGCATCCGTAACCGCAGCTATTGAGTCTGCTGCGGGAATAAGCGCCGCAGAATAGGCAGCTATTGACTCCCTCTTGACAGCTATTATTTCAAAAGCTCGGAAATTCCATTCTCTTTTTCTTTCTCGAGAAGAGAGGAGTGAAGCAGCTTGAGCTTGAACGAGACTGCGTTGGAAAGGAGCGGAAGGAAAGGCGTTCCAATGTGAGAGGGCGACTGAAAGGAGACTCGAGCGAATGCGAGAGGCGCGGAGCCACTTTCCTTTACTATAAAGAAGGAAGGGCGTTCCAAGCAACTCGCCTGTAAGGAGAGGAGTGAAAACCACTTTCCAGTTAAGGGAAGGAGTGGAAAACCATTTGAACTTGCGCTTGCTTGATTATTTGGAGAGGGGTGAAAAGCTTTAGAAACTTGACTATAAAGAGAGGTGCGGCTGTGAAACGGCGATTCCCCCCTTGAAGCTGCCGGGTGGAATACTACTCCTCTCCTTTGTCCTTCGGTTTGATTCGTATTCCGATCAAAAACTGTCTTTCAACAAAGGATTTAATCCTTTTCCTCTCAATGACAGATTCGAGAACAAATACACATTCTCGTGATTTGTATCCAAAGGTCACTTAGACATTGAAAAATTGGATTATGAAATTGCGAAACATCATTTTTGAATTGGATCAATACTTCCAATTTCATAAGTATGAATAAAGGATCCATGGATGAAGATAGAAAGTTGATTTCTAATCGTAACTAAATCTTCAATTTCTTATTTGTAAAGAAGAAAGTGAAGCAAAATAGCTATTAAACGATGTCTTTGGTTTACTAGAGACATCAACATATTGTTTTAGCTCGGTGGAAACAAAATCCTTTTCCTCAGGATCCAGAAATAGAGAACGAAATAACTAGAAAGGTTGTTAGAATCCCCCTCTTCTAGAAGGATCATCTACAAAGCTATTCGTTTTATCTGTATTCAGACCAAAAGCTGACATAGATGTTATGGGTAGAATTCTTTTTTCTTCTCATTACCAATCCCGCATTAGAGTTCGGGAAGGGGGCTTAAAAGCATCGGAAATGGGGTGTTAGCTTTCCTTATAGGAGAGGAGTGGAATAAAGGAAAGGCGCGAAAAGCAACTTGACTATAAACTTAGAACAGCTACGCCACTCAACTAGAAACTCGAATTCCAGTTTGAACTCTTATATAAACTATATAGAAGAACTGCTACTAATAGTTCTTTAATTAGAACTGCTACGCTTATAATAGAATAGTTCAATTCGAATAGGCAAATTCTATTTTGACAAGCACCTGTAGTACGGAAAATGCTTTCTGTCATTTTGCATATAGGTGGGACATCCGTTTTCTTGTTTGACAAGCACCTGTAGTACGGAAAATGCTTTCTGTCATTTTGCACCTATATGGGACATCCAAATTCTATTGCGCGGTAGAAAGCTCACCCGTTGCTTGTTGCTAGTGCGCTCATCCGCTGCTTGGTCCCGTTGCTTGTTCCATTGCAGCTTTCAACTCCTTTCTGTCCCATATAGGGGGAAAAGTAGACAACCCTATTTTCACTCTAAGAAAGCAATTCTAAATCACATTTTGATGTCCCACCTATATGCAAAATAAGACAACAACAAGGGGAAGAGGTAGTTAACACAAACAAGTAGCTGCAGTAACTCATCTCTTTAAGAAGCTTAGCTGCAGCCGTTACACTGCTCTAATAACTCAGCTATAAGGAGAAGGAGAAGGAGAGGAGCGAAGCCATAAAAAGGAGAGGCGCGTAGCTGTTCTAAGAAAACTCTTACTTACAGGATAGTTGACCGCTCGCTTTGCCTGATAAGTGGACAAGGGATCTTTGCTTTAGTTGCCTTAGCTAGCCTATATTGAACTGAACCCTGGACGGATTGGTTCCAGTTAGGCGAATTGGTCTCTGCTATGCTATCTTAACAACTTGAGTTAGCCTCTAGCCTTTTTCCTGGCCTAGGAGCTGTCTGTGAGTTTGCCTCATTGTATACCAACTTTCCCATCAAATTGGCTTAGGTCAGTGCTCACCCAAACAATCTGTATTGCACAACCTCTTATCTTAGAATCACACCTTCCTTTCTCTTCTGACGCTTTGATCTTCGGTCATTGGCGGCTGCTTTCTTAGTGTTGCTTGGATCCTGCCTACTTTCGACGTTGACGTATATAGAATAGAGCCTAATCGTTAGAGTCTCGACGTGGCGGTGTACGCATCGCTCTATAGCTAGAGCGAAGCGAGTCGCTGGCTACTGTTTTCTTTCCTATCGGGCCAGATGCGGCCGAGAATGTTATGTGACCAAGGACGATTTTGTGGAAGGGAAGGCTGACCCTACCTATAATATAAGGATGTTTGCTGATTAGCGAGAAGACACTGGCAGGAAGGTCTTGAAGCTCAACAAAGTAAAAGCCCGTTGACCTAGAAAGGATCCATGGAGCTCTTTCTTCTTGTGCCCCATCCCAAAAGCATTGAAAAAAGATAAGGAAGGGTCAACTAGTGAGAAGTCTTACCCTGGGAGTTTATACCTTTATTGGCTTTGCAATCCCTCTTAAGAAGTGGTGTCAGGTCAACAAGAAATTCTATTGATTCCGTTCAGCGAAAGGAAAGGTGTCCTTCTCTCACGAGTTTGATACCCCCACCCATAGATCATCCAGGGCAATCCCCATAAGTTTTGCTGTTCATACATGAGCCATAGAAGGAAGCTGCCTGCCTAAAATAAGGCTTTTTGAATAAGCAGTTCCATAAGCTCCAGTTAAAATTCGATGACCGAACAACTTCAAGATAAACTCTTTCTTTTGTATGATTTAAGGGGCCTATCTTGATTCAATAGCTACGGATAGGCTAAGAGCGCTTATTGCCAAAAGCACCACCATCAGGTAAGCCCTTTTCTTATTAGAAAGCCCTGAGGATTACATAGACTAGCCTAGTCTAATAGGAGTATGCCTAGAATTGGATCTCCTAAGGGTTGGGTATATAGCTGCTATTAGCATCTTAATTCGTAGATCGGATCTTTCCGGTTTAAGGACTGATGTCTGCTGGGCCCTCAAGCCCCTCTCTTCATTGACTCTTGGTACCTAGACACTTTGAATCAATCCCCTCTTTATATGTATCTGAGTTCGACACTCCATCCCAGATCTCTAGGAAAAGGGCTGAGAGCAAGACTATATCTAGTGAAAGTTACTAGCCCCTATACTAGCTCTTTGTTATGAGAACAAAGAGTTTGACAGTTATGATTTCAATTGAACGAATATTTAGTGAATTAGTGAATCTAACTTCCATCGACTAAGATTCTAGCACTCAGCTGTGCCATTTCTTTATTAGTTTAAGCTTGAAGTGTGAATGGATTTCCAGATAAGAAGCGCTACCCAATATTGAGCATGTGTCGGTAAAGGAAATCACAAATGAAAGGAAGTGAGTGGAAAGTCTTTCTCGGTACTTTAGCATGGTAATGAAGAGGAAATCCTGTAAGTGAAGGCCAAGGAGGGCTGACATAATTGA